ACTTGTCAATATATAATATAAAATATACATATGTTTCTTACATAACGTAAACCGCCTATATGTCTCTTAAATTCAATCGGATTTTCTAAAAATTCTTCGAAACATCTAATCGAAAAAAAAATTTTAACTTCAAAATATGAACCTATAAGCATTAGATTTTACATATCTGGTGCAACCGCTCTCTACTAACCAACTAAGTTTTTTCAAGAGACTCTATATTCTATCTTGATAGAATTTAATGGTAATAGAGTCTCTTGAGCCACACATGATTGGATCTAAACTAAATCTTCCTAAGACTGATCAATGATGACCCTCCATGGATTCGCCTATATAAGCTGCGGCTAAAGTTGCAAAAATAAGAGCCTGAATCCCACTTGTAAATAATCCGAGAAACATGACAGGTATAGGAACCACTAAGGGTACTAAAGAAACAAGAACAACAACTACTAATTCATCCGCTAATATATTTCCAAAAAGTCGAAAACTAAGTGATAGAGGTTTTGTGAAATCTTCTAAAATGTTAATGGGTAAAAGAATTGGGGTTGGTTGAATGTATTTACTAAAATAACCTAACCCTTTTTTTGTAAGACCCGCATAGAAATAGGCTACTGATGTAAGTAAGGCTAAAGCAACAGTAGTATTTATATCATTCGTGGGTGCGGCTAACTCCCCGTGAGGTAACTGTATGATTTTCCACGGGAAAAGGGCCCCTGACCAATTAGAAACAAAAATAAATAGAAACATAGTTCCAATAAAGGGAACCCAAGGGCGATATTCTTCTCCAATTTGGGTTTTACTCACGTCTCGAATAAATTCAAGGACATATTCCAAAAAATTCTGACCCCCTGTCGGAATGGTTTGTGGATTACGAGCAGCTATAGCAGCTGAACCTAGTAAGATAGCAATTACAACCCAAGAAGTTATAAGTACTTGACCATGGATTTGGAAACCCCCTATTTGCCAATAAAAATGTTGACCTACTTCCACACCAGACATATCATATAACCCCTTCTTTAGTGTGTTGATTGAATATGGTAGAATATTCATATTGTCCTCTGACAGAAATATAACTTAAAAATTTTTATTTTGATTCAATCATCTCTTTCTCGACTTGTCTACTTTTTTTTGAATTTACTTTTTATTTAGGATACTGATTAATCAAATCACATAATATCACCAGTCCTTTCCCTTTAATTTATTATATATAGTTTTTGATATTCAGGAACATTAACCAATTCTATTATTATAAATTGTAGTAATTGAAGTGTTGATTTCATAAAAAAATCAAGTCTTTCTTACATAGCTAGAACGACCTTCACAAATTGCAAATACTAACTTGGTAAGAATTAATCGGATTGAAGATATAGCATCATCGTTTGCCGGAATCGAAATATCGGCGAGATTCGGGTCACAGTTTGTATCGATTAAACAAATCGTTGGAATTCCCAAAGTAATACATTCTCGAAGAGCTGTATAGTCTTTTGGTTGATCAAGAATGATTACAATATCAGGTAATTCTGTCATATATTTAATCCCGCCCAGATATGTTTGCAAGTGAGATAATTGTCTCTTTACCACCGCGGCATCTCTCTTCGGAAGACGAGCGAGTCGCCCCGCCTTTTGTTCTATTCGTAAGTCCCTGAATTTATGAAGTCTTGTTTCTGTAGTGGACCAATTCGTTAACGTACCCCCAAGCCACTTTTTATTAACATAATGACATCGAGCCCTTATTGCAGCCCATGCTACTGAATCAGCTGCTTTCCTTTTTGTCCCAACAATTAAAAATTGTTTTCCCCTACTTGCTGCATCAAAAACTAAATCACAAGCCTCTGATAAAAAACGCGCAGTTCTGGTAAGATTTATAATATGAATACCCTTACATTTTGCAGAGATATAAGGTGACATTCGGGGATTCCATTTTCGAATACCATGCCCAAAATGAACTCCCGCCTCCATCATCTCTTCCAAATTGATGTTCCAATATCTTCTTGTCATTTCTCCACACACTTTAACTCTTTTTTGAATAAAGAGATGAGGTATCCTGAAATAAAAAATTGTTCCAACGGAACCTTCTTTTTTAACCTGGATTGATCATTGATACACAATCCAAACCAAAAATTCCTGTCTATTTTTCTTTTTTTTTTTTTTATGAACGTATTTTATTACATTACTAAGATAGTAAATAAATAATTAAATAACAATAATAAAGATAAAAAAAGATGAATCTCTTCTGTTAAATCCCCCCAATCATTGTTGTTTTGATCTATCACCTAAATTCTAAAAAAAAGAATCCAACAATTCTCTGTGGTAAAACAAAATATCTCTCATTTCTCCCTCGAGTCTATTCTTGCTTTTTTTTTTCAAAGAAATGCTAATGCTCTTATGGTGATTTGATCGGTGTACGAATCCCTTGAATCCAGTACCAACGGGTATCATCCCCCCCAGAACAACGTTTTCTTTTAATCCTTTCAACCAATCAATACGACCTCGGAGAGCAGCTTTTGCTAAAACTCGAGCAGTTTCTTGAAAACTTGCTTCGGATATAAAACTTTGAGTATTCAGAGATGCTCTCGTTATTCCCAATAAGATCGTTCGGTAACAGATCGCTTCTTCCAAAGCGCGCCCCGTTCGTTCTGCTCGAAACAATCCTATTAGTTCTCCGGGCAAAAAAATATTAGACATTCCATCCTCTGAAACCAGGACTTTAGATGTTATTTGCCGTACAATAATTTCAATATGCCGATCATGAATCTGCACCCCCTGGGATCGATAAACCTTTTGGATCTTATTAACCAAAGAGATACGACTTTGCGCTATAGTTAGCTCAGCCCCAACCAAGAATCCCCACGGAATTCCAAGAATTTTTTTTATACGTCCGTTCCAACCATTAATCCTCTTTTCGAGATTCATGGATATTGACTCAACCGAACGAACTTCTAAGACTTGTTCCACTTTTGGCAGACCTTGCGTTATATCACCAGACCTCGATTTTTCATATATAAATGTAACTAGGGTATCCCCTTCATAAATGATTTCTCCATAATGCCCATGAACTGTTGCTCCTGGGGTAGCCAAATAGGGCTTAGCCGATCTTATTACTACCGAATCAAATTGAACAATTATAATTTGACCCGGTTTTAAGTGCAGTCCATTTTTTTTTATACATATATTTTCACAAATAAATTGTCCAAGACGCATTTTTGTAGATGTCTCGTCACAAAAATTGTAATGAAGAAAATCCCAATGCAAATTGAATGGATTCAAAATTATATTACTACAAAAATCGGGATTATAAATTATTCCATTTTCATCCATTAAATAATATTGATATTTAAGGACTTGACAGGTTTGTTTTAAATTGTCCAGTTGTAAATAATTATTTACCAGGATCTGATTATGAGTTATTACATGGTAAAAAAAAAAAAAATTCGCAAAATGAAGGACTGTTCCTAAAGGACCGAATGAATTCTTAATTAGAATTAGACGATCTTTTTTAATGGATTCTTTGGGATATTTTACATTGTTGAGTGTGAATGGACCCATTCGAAAACAATTAGATGATGACAAAATTATAAAAGACTGACATTCCTTATTTTTACCCACCAACATACGAACAGTTCCTTGATTTGGGTTAAATCCTTGTTCAAGTTTTGGCTTTGAATAAATGGAAAAAAATGGATTCATATTGGTATACTCTAAGTCATCATCAGAAAAAAGGGAGGGATTATTTCTTTTACCGATATACGAAAGAGCCCTATTCACTAAACCGATCTTTAGGAAATATCGAATTATACCATTTGTCCTTACTTCAACAAATGAAGCACGGGCCTCTTCGATAGAAGAATCTTTTTTGTCTTGATTCCAATTCAATACTAAACAAGTACGTACTAATTGAATACTTGTGTCATAAATTCCCCGAGTGCCTTTGCCATTTCCATAAAGGATATAATTGAAAACTCGAAGTTGCACATTACTCCTTTCTTGCAACAGATCCTGAGGGAAAAGTGGTGCTAAATTGATACCGTCCGTAATTTCATATGTGACTACGGGTCGAACCAAAACAAAAGACTTTTTCTTAGTAGGGGTGATCCGTTGAACATAGAGCCAATTTTTAAAATTTTTTGATTCCTTGTAATTTGTCTTTCCTGGTGGTATCAAAATGCCGCTGTGTCGGGATATCTTATCTGTTTCCCCAGGAAAATAGATATCTCCAGAAAAAATTATAAGTTCAATCTTTTTTTTTTTTCTCTCCACCCGAACCACTCCGCCTACGCGGCTTCTTATATTTAAAGTAATTTGTGTATCTACTCCAATGATACTATTGTTCCGTACCATTATGGAAGAAGATCCGGGTAAAATATGTACTTCCTGTGAAATGAAAAAAAACCGATCGACTTTCATTTGGTATTTTGGTCGAAATTCTTTGACTCCTCGATACTCAATCAAGTCCTCTTTTTTAACGCTGGAATGCATTTCTATAGTCTCATATTTAGAAATTCCCGAACTCTTTGTTCGGTATCGAGGATCATTGAAATAAGCAAAAATACTATTTCTACGGAAAATACCATTTATGGGTATTTCAATCGAGATACCGTTGGAAAGGGACATTAATTCTTTTTCTCGTTCTTGACTCAATTGAAATTGAAATGGAATGATTAATCTATTTTTTCGCCTCTTTGCCAATAAATCGAAGTTTTTTGCAGGATATATATGATTACAATGACCCATCCCATTAAGTTCTGAATAATTCGAACTCCTATGTTCTTTTTTACTAGATTTTTTAATATAAGGATCCAAAAATTTATTTTGTACTTGATCATTAGTCATTGATAAGTTATAAATTATTTGTTCGAAAGAAAGAGAATTCCCGCTTGTTTGATCTTGATCCTTGTGGAGTGAAAAGGCGACTACGCGGGATCTATATGGTCTTCCCGACAATATCCATAAACGGCTTGCTTTTGGTAAGAGATGAACATTACCATATGTAAATTCGGGTGCAT